TTGACTCCGCACCACGGAAGGGTTCATTCGCACGCTTGAAAGATAGCCCAAAAACTCAAAGGAATGGTTGGATAATTGGTTTATATAAATCCTTCTTGGATGAAACCACAGCAAAAAATGCCATTGCCAAAAAGTGATAAGGTAAAATTTCCATTTATTCATGAAAAGAGATGTCCCTTTTGAAGCCAGAATGGATCTTCTTTGATACCTAATATAATGCATGAAAGGTTCCTTGACCAACCACAGCTTCGCCCGAAAATCCTTAATCTTAACAAAGACATTCACAAGACGTTCTATTTTTACATAGAAATAGATTCGTTCAAGAAGAACTCCAGAAGATGTTGATCGTAAATGAAAAGATTGGTTACGTAGAAAGACAAAAATGGATTCGTATTCACATACATAAGAATTATATAAGAATAAAAAGAATCTTTGATTTCTTTTTGAAAAAGAGGAACTGGCTTTCTTTGGAGTAATAAGACTATTCCAATTACAATATTCGTTGAGAAAGACTCGTAATAAATGCAAAGAAGAAGCATCTTTTACCCAATAGCGAAGAGTTTGAATCAAGATTTCCACATGGACAGGGTAAGGTATTAGTATATCTAACACAAAATTAAAATGTGAAAAATTGTCCTCTAAAAAGGGAAATATTGAATGAACTGATCGTAAATTCTGAGATTTTACTATCTTGTTCTTTTTCCCTTCTAGACAAGATAGTAATTGTAGAGAAAATGGAATTTCGACAATAAAAGCAAACCCCTCTGATATGATTTGAGAATACAAATTCTTGTTGCGCGCCCCAAACGGATTTTGGTTAGAATCATTAGGAGAAATAATAAAATGATTCTGTTGATACATTCGAGTAATTAACCGTTTCACAATCAGTAAACTGGATTTATTGTCATAACCCGGATTTTCCGACAAAATGGATCTACTCAAAGCACGATTATGAGCAAACGCATAAATATACTCCTGAAAGATAAGTGGATATAGGAAGTCGTGTTGTTGAGATCTCTCTAGCTGTAAATACCTTTGGATTTCCTCCATTTGAAATTCGATTTGAATCAAAGGTAGAAGATTTGGGGGTTTATCAAATGATACATAGTGCAATATAGTCAAAACAAGGTATTCTAGTAAGAATAGATACCTCGGAGACAGGTAAACTTACCAACAGATTCTCTACCCTCTCTTTTTCCATTCATTTCATTTAATTCGTCTATGTTATAGGATAACAAGATGGTTAGAAATCTTTTATTTTTTAAACCTAATTGCTCTTTTGATTTCGGAAAAACCTTTCTTTATCAATATACTGCTTCTTTTACACATGCATCTTCATTCCATAATAGAAAAGTCAATAGTTAGGATTCATTAAAAAAAAAATCCACTCATGGAAGGAGAAGTGCTTCCCGCATCAGGCACTAATTTTTTTTTAACGTCTAATTAGATCGGGAAATTATTCAAATTAAGAACAAAAGCCGGTTGCTTTTTCTTTCTGATAATTAATTGAAGCCATAAGACCCCTATCCATTTATTCATTCGACCCAACTTTCTTTTGTTCCGTTCCAAGAATTCAAACAAGGTTTTGTACCAATCCGATAAGAATGAAATATCCTCAAAACTCTCCATTGATACGACATGCTGTTTTTTCCATTTATTCCCTTTCAGGATCAGTCGCGGTCTTCAAAAGTTTACCAATGGTATGGACGAATTCATCACTTCATCCAAATGTGTAAAAGATTCTAGCCGCACTTAAAAGCCGAGTACTCTACCGTTGAGTTAGCAACCCAAAGAAAATATAGATTAAACTTCAACAAGGGGTGTATAGATACAATCAGAATCAAAATCAATTTAATTGAATTTAAACAAAAAGAAAAGAGATTATACGAGCTAATCAAACCATTGAGTTAACAAATCTAAAAAAAACCGATTTTTTAATGCTAATGGATTCGAAACATAAAAATGAATTGATTAGATGACAATACAAGAAATTCTCAGATAAAAGAAAGATACAGAATTGTCAAAATTGATAGAGCATCTCTTATATTATCTAGCTTTTTTTCAATCCTAGCTTTTTTTTTAATCAAAAAAACCTCTTTTGTATCAAAGAGAGCATCATTTGAATAAGATAAAGTAAAAAAACCTATGGGACAGAAAAGAAATAAAGAGACCCGGTTCACTTATCACGATGAATTATATTTGTTCAATACACTGTTGTCAATATAAATGTTGAGAAAAGAATACAGTGGAAAAAAGAGATTGCATTGAAATCCTTTTTGAAATTCAAAGAAATTTAACAATGCAATACAATAATATTCAAAATAGTTTTGATTGACACTACATATCTAATCTACATAGATAGAAAAAGTATAAAAGTATAAATGAAAGGAATTCAAAAAAATATCGGATTTTTTAGTCTATAATGTATTTTATCAATCTAACAAAGTAGATTCCTTGTTGGTTAGTCGAGTTCCAATGAAAAACACACAATTAAAGGAAATGCCCGAATTTTATATTTATAAGATCAATAAACTAAGGTTTTGTCGTTCTAGACCATCGGATTCGGCGGGAACAATGATAAATAAATACGAATACAGCAGAAAAAAAGGGGGGGGGTAAAAAAAAAACAAGTAACAAGTAGAGAAAAATTAGACAAAGTTATATACAAGTCACTCCCCCCCTTGGTATTTCTTTAATTGAATCTCATTTGATTAGACGGAAGTTCCTTAAAAACTTCCGCTTTCTTTAAAAGATTCTGAACAGTTCCTGTGGGCTGAGCACCTTTTTCAAGGAAATATAGAATAAGAGGAACATTTAAATAAGTTTGATTCTTCATTGGATCATAAAAGCCCACTTTTCTAAGATCTTTTCCTTCTCTTCGGGATCGAACATCAATTGCAACGATTCGATAGACGGCTCATTGGGATAGATGTAAATGAACAATACCCCCCCTAGAACCGTATAGGAAGTTTTCTCCTCGTACGGCTCGAGAAAAATGATTTGATTCGAAGTTTTGTCTATATATGCAATTCTAATAAATTAAATGACAAATGGGCCTATAAAATCAATTAGACTATGATTTCAGTCTTTTTTTCTTCCTGAAAAATGAAAAAGAAACCATTCGTACTCATAACTCAAGTTGGATAACTCTCAAATAGCTCAAGGGAAAAATCTTTAGTCAATTTCATTTATTGAGTAGTCTTTACTCCCTTTTGTTTGTCTCGTTTAAACTATTTCAAATTCTATTTGGATTCTTTAGTCTGATCCAGTTATTGAGACTATTGAGACATTTAAAAAGGTGTTTCCTTGTTCTTAGATCCTTTATCCTTATTTTTAATCATTGGGTTTAGACATTTCTTCGGTGCTTCTTAATCCTTTCAAAATGGCAGCAACATACCCTTTTTTGATTTCTTTCTATCAAAGAATCCTATGGACAGTGGATTCCCGCGCGATACACCTTGAATCAAAAAATTTTGATCAATTTCAACAAGTTTTGCTTTTGAGTTGGAAACTTGCTCGAATTGATCCTTTCGATTTCTATATATGTTCCATAGATTTACTATATTTACGAAGTTGTTCCAATTGATTGGCATTAACCCTAGATCCTTGCCCCCGAGAAATGAATTAATACTTTCTATTCGAGCTCCATCATGGACTATTTACAACCCAACAAAAAGCGAAGGGTTCAAGTGTAACAGAACAAACAATGTCGAGCCAAGAGCACCCTCGTTCCTAGACAAATCAAAAATGGTGGAGGTAACAATCCACAACGGATCGTGTCCTTCAAGTCGCACGTTGCTTTCTACCACATCGTTTCAAACGAAGTTTTACCATAACATTCCTCTAATTTGGAACCGGTATGGAATTGATTCAATTATGGAATCATGAATAGTCATTGGTTCAGCTGTCCATAGACATAGACATCGTAATCTAGACTTTTCTTCTATATATGAAATATGAATATATGTGGAACTATTTTTCTGAAAAAGTCTTAGCAAGACAACGCTTTTAACATATTTTTAACATACATAAATAATATATAGATAATAGAAAGAAATAAAAATAGAGAAACGAATAACTTTTTGAATCTGCATCTTCAAGTGACTCAATAGGATAGATTAAATGATTTTCTACTTTTTCAAAGATTCCACGTACAAAGAATCATTAAAAAAATCTTTCTAATTGAAATTGAAAAAGTTTCCTATTTATATTTAATTCAATTTCATTTGAAGAAAATTGGACAATAAACATCACCTTTGATCTTCATAGGAAGATCAGTCTTTCTTTTTGAATTGACTCATCGCTGATTTAATTTCAAATAGAAATTTGAAATAGATCAAAGAAAAGAATAAAGAAATCCATTTTTTTTCATGAGATGTATAAAAAAATGATGTAAGTTAAGATTTGAATCTTTATTCTTTTCATCTGATTACGAAAATCAAAATCGAAAAAAAAATAGGGAAGGGTTTTCGTATCTATCAGATAGATTGAACAACTGTCACTGTTATAGATATTCTATATTATAGAATATCTATAATATCAGTTTAAATAATTTAAGGATTACAAATCTTTTTCACAAAAACCCTTAAATTATTGTCATTGAAATAGAACGATACATACCATATAAGCTAAACATTTCCTCATTTTATATGATTATATTATATGATTGATATGTATTTGGTTTAACATGGGGTTGGGTAATATTTCAATAATGGACTCTTGTCATAAAATGAATAAATAAAAGGGATAGGATAAATCGCCCCTGCCTCAATCGTTACATCGATTTCCAATTTTTCATTAGAGTCAAACACGAAATACCTAAATCAAATGAGATTCAAAGAAAAAACATTGGCTCCATAACATAGTTCTATATAATATAAATATAGAATTTGATCATTTATTAATGAAATTTGAACAGACACAGATATTAAAATTAATATGGATTAACTCCTATCCACTCCCCTACTTCTTTCTAGGGGAATAATGGAGCATAAAAATGGATCTGCGCTGGGACGGAAGGATTCGAACCTCCGAATAGCGGGACCAAAACCCGTTGCCTTACCGCTTGGCCACGCCCCATTTCAATTTCTAATCGACACTAAGAAACAATAATATTGGTATTGGTTGTTTGTCAACTCCAGTCCAAATATTTATAGAATAAATTGGTACTAGAATTTTGATACATATAGATATAGAATTCAACTTAATTTATTGATCATTACATAGAATTCAATTAAGATATTGTATGAAAGTATGATTTCTTCTATTCTCCTTTGAGAATTGGAGGATTTTTGATTGGGTGGATTCAAAGAAAAAGAAGAATTTTTTGTCTACCTTACTTACTTTCTTTTTCCTTATATCAAAAACACAATCAAAATGCAATTATCTCCAAGAACAAAATGTCTGTTATGCTTAATATCATCAGTTTGATCTGTATTTGTATTAATTCTCCACTTTATTCGAGTAGTTTTTTCTTCGGCAAATTGCCCGAAGCCTATGCTTTTTTGAATCCAATCGTAGATGTTATGCCAGTCATACCTGTGCTTTTTTTTCTCTTAGCTTTTGTTTGGCAAGCTGCTGTAAGTTTTCGATGAGATCCTGAATAATAATATCCTAGAAAATGCATGATTTCCTCGAGAAAAAATTCTAACAATTGAAAAAAAAATCAAATAACTTTTAGAGTATGAACCCTCGATTCGCATACTGAAATTCGTGGATAGTTGCCATAAATCAGGCTTACCCCCACTTCCTCATTTTTGACCCCTTTCCGGTGAAAGACCCTAACCCTATTATATTAGGTATATTAGGGTCTCCCACAATATCTAATTTGGATATAAACGCAAATTTTTGTTAATGAAAAACAAATTCTATTTCTAGAAAAAAAAACTCTTTCTTGGTGTCAAACCAAAATAGGATATGTGGTAGAAAAATGGAAGATCTATTCTCTTTTTTTTTTCAAAAAATCATCTTGGAGATTGTGTAATGCTTACTCTGAAACTCTTCGTTTATACCGTAGTGATATTTTTTGTTTCTCTCTTTATCTTTGGATTCCTATCTAATGATCCGGGGCGTAATCCTGGACGTGAAGAATAAAATATTAAATATTAAAATATAAAGGGTTCCCTTGGTTAATTTTCAAATTTTCTTAGGATTTTATCTATTCCGTACGTTTCACTAAGATTTTCAAAATTTGAAAAAAAAATAAATCAATTTATCAACGGAAACGGAAAGAGAGGGATTCGAACCCTCGGTACGAATAACTCGTACAACGGATTAGCAATCCGACGCTTTAGTCCACTCAGCCATCTCTCCAAAATGAAAAAGATAATTACTATATTACACATCTATATTACACATAATGTAAGGAATCTTTCTTTATCTCTTATTTCTATATTCTATTATATATAGAGAGATCCACAAATCAGGAATTTCCTTTAGCTAATTTAGCTAAAAGGTGGGCTCGACCGCGCGAACAATCGAACTAAAAAAAATAAGCAAGACCCCTTTGTGTTGATTTTGTTTGAAAGGCCCTTCTTATTCTCGTGGCCCGGCCTGGTCAGTACCTAGCCGGGCTCTTTTTTTTTTGTAAAGACGAATTATAGATAAATAATGATTTATCTGATATCTGATTTGAAAACAAAAAGACCTTTTTTTATTATATTTTTATTATATATTATATTATTATATTCAATTGAATATTTTATATTCAAGCAACAACAAAAAGAAGAGAGACTATTTACATTCTTTTTCTTGTTATATTTTACCGAACTAAAACAGAAACTATCGATTCTTCCACAACCACAATGCATTTTTCTGTTATGATTTTGGTGTTTTTTTTGATGCGTATCTATCTTCTTCAGCACAAGAGAAAACTTTAGTTATTTAATTTAAATTTAAATTTAATGAAGCCTCTTTTTCGAATCTCATTAAATTTGGATCTCGCTGCGAAAAAGTTCAACACTCTCGTTTTGATGATTCTTTGATGATCCTATCTTGATCATGATCAATTATCTTGTTCGACAAAAGGTCCATTTGTATACAATAATCATATTGTAGCGGGTATAGTTTAGTGGTAAAAGTGCGATTCGTTCTATTAACCCTTAGTAATAGTTAAAGGGTCTTTCGGTTTTATTCATATTCCGATCAAAAACTTTATTTCTTAAAAGGATTTAATTTAATCCTTTACCTCTCAATGAGAAATTCGAGAAAAAAATACGAATTCTCGTGATTTGTATCCATGAGTCACTTATAAATTAAATTGAAAAGTTGGATTATGAAATTGCGAAACATAATTTTTGAATTGGACCAAGACTTCCAATTGAATAAGTATGAGTAAAGGATCCATGGCTGAAGATAGAAAGTCAATTTCTAATCGTAACTAAATATTCCATTTTTCTTTCTAAAGAAAAAAATTGAAGCAAAATAGCTATTCAACGATGGCTTTGGTTTACTAGAGACATCGGCATATTGTTTTAGCTCGGTGGAAACAAAATCCTTTTC